AATAAAGTGCCTGAATTAAAGGATTATCTTGATAGGATAAAAAATGTAATTTTATTACCTTTATTAATATATTTTAAAAATCTCCCTATTTTAAATTATATTTAATAGAATCAAACTATTTCTAAAAATTTCAAAAATTTTTGTACCTCTTATACTAAAATATAAAAAATTATAACCAAAAAAAAAAAAAATTAAAAAAATAAGCTAATTAAGCTATTGGGTTCATACCCCATTTATAAAGGAAACTACCCCTTTTCTTTTTAATTTTTAAAAATTTGTCTAAATTTATATTTTTTACAACTTTAATTACAGGAACTTTAATTTCAATTTCATCATCTTCATGAATTGGAGCATGAATAGGATTGGAATTAAATCTTATTTCTTTTATTCCTTTAATAATTAATTTAAAAGATATAATTTCAACTGAATCTTCTTTAAAATATTTTCTTTCTCAAGCTTTTGCTTCATTAATTTTATTATTTTCTGTAATTTTATTATCTTTTTTTGATATTTTGAATTTTAATTCTCCGAATTATTATTTCAATATTATTTTAAATTCTACTTTATTATTAAAAATAGGTGCTGCTCCTTTCCATTTTTGATTTCCTGAAGTTATGGAAGGATTAAACTGAATTTTATCAATTATTTTAATAACTTGACAAAAAATTGCTCCTATAATTCTAATTTCTTACAGAATTGATTATAATTTTTTTATTATTATTATTCTTATTTCAATTTTTATTGGATCGGTTGGTGGTTTGAATCAAATTAGTTTACGTAAATTAATAGCTTATTCATCAATTAACCATATTGGTTGATTATTAAGAAGTTTTCTTATTTCTAATTTTTATTGATGAATTTATTTTTGTTTTTATTCATTTTTAAGTTTTTCTATTGTTTATTTATTTTATAAATTTAAAATTTTTTATTTTTCTCAATTATTTAGATTTTTAAATTATTACCCAATTCTTAAATTTTTATTATTTTGTAATTTTTTATCATTAGGAGGATTACCACCTTTTTTAGGATTTTTACCTAAATGAATTATTATTCAAAACTTAGTTTTTGAAAATCTTTTTCTTGTTATTATAATAATTATTTTTACATTAATTACTTTATTTTATTATATTCGAATTACTTATTCAGCTTTTTTTATGAATTATATAGAAATTAAATGAATTTATTTTAAAAATTTAAATTTATTTAGTTTAATTTTTTTCAATTTTATTTCTCTGTTTGGTCTATTACTTATTAATTTTTTATATTTTATTTTTTAAGTTTTAAGAGTTATCTCTACCTTTAAATTTGCAATTTAAAATCATTATTTGAATATAAAACTTAAGATTTTAAGTTAATCAAACTAATAACCTTCAAAGTTATAAATATAGTTAATTCTTTAAATCTTATGGTAAAAGAGAATTTTTCTCATAAATAAATTTACAATTTATCACCTTTAATTTCAGTCATTTTACCATTACGAATAAATGATTATTTTCAACTAACCATAAAGATATTGGAACTTTATATTTTATTTTTGGAATTTGATCAGGGTTAATTGGAACTAGACTTAGTCTACTAATTCGAACTGAATTAGGTCAACCAGGTTCATTTATTGGTGATGATCAAATTTATAATGTTATTGTTACTGCTCATGCTTTTATTATAATTTTTTTTATAGTTATACCAATTATTATTGGAGGATTTGGTAATTGATTAATTCCATTAATACTAGCAGCTCCAGATATAGCTTTTCCTCGAATAAATAATATAAGATTTTGATTACTACCCCCTTCTTTAACTTTACTTTTAACTTCTAGAATTGTAGAAAGAGGAGCTGGAACTGGATGAACAGTTTATCCTCCTTTATCAGCTAATATTTCTCATGCAGGTGCATCTGTAGATTTAGCCATTTTTAGTCTTCATTTAGCAGGTATTTCTTCAATTTTAGGGGCTATTAATTTTATTACAACTATTATAAATATACGTTTATCTTATATAACATTAGATCGAATACCTTTATTTGTTTGATCAGTTATAATTACAGCATTACTTTTATTATTATCTTTACCTGTTTTAGCAGGAGCTATTACTATACTTTTAACTGATCGTAATTTAAATACCTCATTTTTTGATCCTGCTGGAGGTGGTGACCCTATTCTTTATCAACATTTATTTTGATTTTTTGGGCATCCTGAAGTTTATATTTTAATTTTACCAGGATTTGGTTTAATTAGCCATATCATTGCTCAAGAAAGAGGTAAAAAAGAAACTTTTGGTTCTTTAGGAATAATTTATGCTATATTATCAATTGGTTTATTAGGATTTATTGTTTGAGCTCATCATATATTTACAGTTGGTATAGATGTTGATACTCGAGCTTATTTTACTTCAGCCACAATAATTATTGCTGTCCCCACAGGTATTAAAGTTTTTAGTTGACTAGCAACTCTTCATGGTTCCCAATTTAATTATAGTCCTTCTTTAATATGAAGATTAGGATTTGTTTTTCTTTTTACTGTAGGGGGATTAACTGGTGTAATTTTAGCTAATTCATCAATTGATATTATTTTACATGATACTTACTATGTAGTAGCTCATTTTCATTATGTTTTATCTATAGGAGCTGTTTTTGCAATTATAGCTGGTTTTACTCATTGATTCCCTTTATTTACTGGATTTTCAATAAATTATTTTTGATTAAAAATTCAATTTTTTATTATATTTATTGGAGTTAATTTAACATTTTTTCCTCAACATTTTTTAGGTTTAAGAGGAATACCTCGACGTTATTCAGATTACCCTGATGCTTATTTATCTTGAAATATTCTATCTTCATTAGGTTCTTTAATTTCTTTTATTGCAATTTTATATTTTTTTTTTATTTTATGAGAAAGTTTTATTTCTAATCGTTTAATTTTATTTACTAATCAATTAACTTCTTCAATTGAATGATTACAATCTTACCCTCCAACTGAACATTCATATAATGAATTACCTATTTTAACTAATTTCTAATATGGCAGATTAGTGCAACAATTTTAAGCATTGTTTATAAAGTTTCATCTTTTGTTAGAAAATAAAATGGCAACATGATCAAAAATTTCTTTACAAAATAGAGCTTCACCTTTAATGGAACAATTAATTTTTTTTCATGATCATACCTTATTAATTCTAATTATAATCACTATTTTAGTTAGATACATATTATTTACATTATTTTTTAATAAATTTATTAATCGATTTTTAATTGAAGGTCAAATAATTGAAATTATTTGAACTATTCTTCCTGCCGTTACATTAATTTTTATTGCTCTTCCTTCCTTACGATTACTTTATCTTTTAGATGAAATTGATAATCCATCTGTTACTTTAAAAACCATTGGTCATCAATGATATTGAAGATATGAATATTCAGATTTTTTAAATATTGAATTTGACTCATTTATACTTCCTTCTAGTGAATTAAATTTTAAAAGATTTCGATTATTAGATGTTGATAATCGAGCAATTTTACCAATAAATACCCAAATTCGTATTTTAGTTACAGCTGCAGATGTTCTTCATTCTTGAACTGTTCCTTCTTTAGGAGTTAAAATTGATGCCATCCCAGGTCGTCTTAATCAAACCAATTTTTTTATTAATCAATCTGGTTTATTTTTTGGGCAATGTTCAGAAATTTGTGGAGCTAATCATAGTTTTATACCTATTGTTATTGAAAGAATTCCAATAAATTTTTTTATTAATTGAATTAAATTAAATAAATCTTCATTAGATGTCTGATAGCAAGAATTGGTCTCTTAAACCATTTTATAGTAAATTAGCACTTACTTCTAATGAAAAAGTTAGTTAAAATAACATTAATATGTCATATTAAAATTATTGGTTTAAACCATTACTTTTTGATTCCTCAAATAAGTCCTCTTAATTGATTAATATTATTTTTAATTTTTATTATTTTATTCTTATTATTTAATATTATAAATTATTATATTTTTTTAACTCCAACTCCAACTTTTTATTTAAATTTTAAAAATAAAATTAAATTAATTTGAAAATGATAACAAATTTATTTTCAATATTTGACCCTATTACTAATTTTAATTTAAGTTTAAATTGATTAAGATCTTTCTTAGGTTTATTTATTATTCCTTACATTTATTGATTAATCCCTAATCGTTTTATTTTTTTCTGAAATAATATTATAATTACTCTTCATAAGGAATTTAAAATTTTATTGGGGTTAAATAAGCATTTAGGAGGAACATTAATTTTTATTAGTTTATTTTCTTTTATTTTATTTAATAACTTTATAGGATTATTCCCTTATATTTTTACAAGATCTAGCCATTTAACAATAAATTTATCTTTAGCTTTATCTTTATGATTAAGTTTTATAATTTATGGATGATTTAATTATACTAATCATATATTTTCTCATTTAGTACCTCAAGGAACTCCTGGTATTTTAATACCTTTTATAGTTTGTATTGAAACAATCAGAAATTTAATTCGACCAGGTACATTAGCTATTCGTTTAACTGCTAATATTATTGCTGGTCATTTATTATTAACTTTATTAGGAAGCACAGGTCCTTCATTAAATTTTTTCTTTATTTATCTTTTATTAATTATTCAAATTACTTTATTAATATTAGAAACAGCAGTAGCAATTATTCAATCTTATGTTTTTTCTATCTTAAGAACTTTATATTCTAGTGAAATTAATTAATGACAATTCATTCTAATCACCCTTATCATTTAGTAGATTATAGACCATGACCATTAACTGGTGCTTTAGGAGCTTTTATCTCAGCATCTGGTATAATTAAATGATTTTATCAATTTAATAATTCATTATTAATTATTGGTAATATAATTATTTTATTAACTATATATCAATGATGACGTGATGTAATTCGTGAAAGAACTTTCCAAGGATTACATACTTTTAATGTAACTCTTAATATACGTTGAGGTATAATTTTATTTATTTTATCTGAAATTTTTTTTTTTATTAAATTCTTTTGAGCTTTTTTTCATAGTAAATTAGCTCCTTCTATTGAAATTGGAAGAATTTGACCCCCTAAAAAAATTTTACCTTTTAATCCTTTAGAAATTCCTTTATTAAATACAGTAATTTTATTATCTTCAGGAATAACAATTACATGGACTCATCATAGTATTATAAATAATAATTATACTCAATCTATTCAAAGATTATTTATTACTATTATTTTAGGAATTTATTTTTCTATCCTTCAAGGATTTGAATATATTGAAGCTACTTTCACTATTGCAGATTCAATCTATGGATCAACTTTTTTTATAACAACAGGTTTCCATGGTCTTCATGTTTTAATTGGAACTTCATTTTTAATTATTTGTTTAATCCGACATTTAAATTTTCATTTCTCAAAAAATCATCATTTTGGCTTTGAAGCAGCTGCTTGATATTGACATTTTGTTGATGTTGTGTGATTATTTTTATATATTTCTATTTATTGATGAGGTAGTTAATTTATATAGTATATAAGTACATTTGACTTCCAATCAAAAAGACTAAATTATTTTAGTATAAATAATTTTCATTTTATTAATTAATTCAATTATTATTATTTTAATTTCTATTATTTTAATAATTTTAGCTTCTATTCTTTCAAAAAAATCATTTTCAGATCGAGAAAAAAATTCTCCTTTTGAATGTGGATTTGATCCTAAATGTTCAGCTCGTTTACCTTTTTCATTACATTTTTTTTTAATTGCTATTATTTTCTTAATTTTTGATATTGAAATTGCTCTTTTATTTCCTATTATTATTATCTTAAATTATTCAAATTTAATAATATGAATTTATGTAACTTCTTATTTTATTATAATTTTATTATTAGGACTTTATCATGAATGAAACCAAGGAGCTTTAGAATGAACTAAATAAATTTACTAGGATAATAGTTAAATATAACATTTGATTTGCATTCAAAAATTATTGAAATTCAATTTATCTTAAAATATGAAGCGATTAATTGCAATTAGTTTCGACCTAATTTTAGATATTTTTATTATCCATATTTTTAATTGAAACCAAAAAGAGGTTTATCACTGTTAATGATAAAATTGAATTTAATTCCAATTAAAGAAATATGTTATCAAGAAAAAGCTTCTAACTTTTTTCTTTAGTGGTTTATTCCCATTAATATTTCTATTAATATAATTTATATAGTTTAATTAAAACATTACATTTTCATTGTAAAAATAAATATACATATATATATTATAAATATTTAAAGATTTTTATTAAATCATCATAACATCTTCAATGTTAAACTTTTATTTTTAAGCTATTTAAATAATATATATAAATTATAATTAATAAAATAATTCAAAAAATAAATCTTATTAAATGAACATTTAACTTATTTAATTCAATAAAATTACTTTTTTTTCTATTTAATTTTATAAAATTATAAATAGATTGACCCCCCAAATATTCATTTCACCCTTGATCTATATTTTTTGTAATATAATATCTTATTATTAAAAAAATATTATTTATTCTTATTGTTGAAATTATTGGTATAAATCATATTCTTCCTAAAAAATTAATTAAATTAAAATTAATTAAGTTATTATTTTTTCATCTTAATTTAAATTGATTTAATTCATAACCTAAATAACCTCCTATTAATCTTACTATTAATGTTAATAATTTTAATTTTATTGGTAAACAAATTATCAAAGGAGTAGGAATAATTAATCAACTTAATAAACTTCCACTTCTTATAACTAAAAAAATTAATCCTATTATTCTTTTTATTATAATTAAATAATTATTATTAATTAAATTAATTCTTCCATAATTTATTATTCCAGTTAAAGTATAATAAACTAATCGAAAAGAATAACTTACAGTTAAACCTGTTGATAAAAAAAATATAATAAAAATCATAATATTTAAATAAGATAAAGATACTATTTCTAAAATTAAATCTTTTGAATAAAATCCTGATAAAAAAGGTATTCCACATAATGCTAAATTAGAAACATTTAAACATGAAATTGTTAAAGGTATTATATTTAATAAATTTCCTATTAATCGAATATCTTGATTATTATTTATATTATGAATTATATAACCAGCACATATAAATAATAATGCTTTAAATAAAGCATGTGTTAATAAATGAAAAAATGCTAATTTAGCATATCCTATTGATAAAATTCTTATTATTAATCCTAATTGTCTTAAAGTAGATAATGCAATAATTTTTTTTAAATCAAATTCATAATTAGCCCCTAATCCTGCTATAAATATAGTTAATACTGAAATTAATAACAAAATTTTTCTTAATAAAGTATTAATCAATAGATAATTAAATCGAATTAATAAATAAATTCCAGCCGTAACTAATGTTGAAGAATGAACTAAAGCAGAAACTGGTGTAGGTGCTGCTATAGCAGCTGGTAATCATGAAGAAAAAGGAATTTGAGCTCTTTTTGTTAAAGCTGCTAAAACAATTATATAAGAAATAAATTGTATTTCAAATCTCATTTTTATTCTCTCTAAATAAAAAATATAATTTCAACTTCCAAAATTTAATATTCAAGCAATAGATAATAATAACGCTACATCTCCAATACGATTTGATAAAACAGTTAATATACCTGCATTATAAGATTTTTCATTTTGATAATAAATTACTAAACAATAAGAAACTAACCCTAACCCGTCTCAACCTAATAAAATTCTAATTAGATTAGGAGAAACAATTAAAAATATTATTGATAAAACAAATATTAAAACTAATATAATAAATCGATTTAAATTTTTATCATCACTTATATAATCATTTCTATAATAAATTACTATTGAAGAAATTAATAAAACAAATCTTATGAATAACAAAGATATTCAATCAAATAAAATCGTTATTATAATACAAGAAGAATTTAATATTAATAAATCTCATTCAATTAATAATACATAATCATTAATAATAAAATATAAACAATTTATAAATAAACTTAAAGAAATTATTAATAAAACATAAAAAAAAATAATACATAAAGAAATTATTTAAAATGAATTTTTCACATCTTTGATTCCACAAATCAAAATTTTTTTTTTAAACTATTTAAATATAATCATAAGCTACAAATTTCTCTTTTCATAATTAATAAATTTAAAGGGATCCAATGCAATATTAATAATAAATATTCACGTAAACTTCCATTTGATCTTCTAAATATTCTAGAATATAAATTTCCATGTTGTCTATAAGAATATAAATATAAAGTGTAAACAGCTCTAAAAAATGATATTAAACTTAATAAAAATATAGAAATTCAAGATCATCTAATGATTCTTCTTAATAATAAAATTTCTCCTAATAAATTTAAAGAAGGAGGAGCTGCTATATTTGAAGTTCTTAATAGAAATCATCATAAACATATTCTTGGTATAAAATTCATTAATCCTTTATTAATTAATAAACTTCGCCTTCTTGTTCGCTCATAAATTATATTTGCTAAACAAAATAAACCTGATGAACATAATCCATGTGCAATTATTATTAAATAAGATCCAATAAACCCCCAAAATCTTAATGTTATAATTCCTCCAATAACAATTCTTATATGTGACACTGAAGAATAAGCAATTAATGATTTTAAATCAGTTTGACGTAAACAAATTAAACTAATTAATAACCCTCCTATTAAAGAAATTACTATTCAAAAATAATTAAATTTTATTCTTATTAATAAAATTAAATTTATTACTCGTATAATTCCATACCCTCCTAATTTTAATATAATTCCAGCTAAAATTATTGACCCAGAAATTGGAGCTTCAACATGAGCTTTTGGTAATCATAAATGTACTAAAAATATAGGTATTTTTACTAAAAAAGCAAAAATTATAATTATATAAAATAAATAATTATTAAACTTTTTATCTAAAAAATAATAAATTAATCTATTATCTTTATATAAAAAAAAAATTCCTACTAATATAGGTAAAGAAGCTAAAAGTGTATAAAATATTAAATAAATTCCTGCTTGAATACGTTCTGGTTGATACCCTCATCCAATAATTAAAAATAAAACAGGAATTAATCTCATTTCAAAAAATAAATAAAAATAAAATAAATTTATTGAACTAAAAGTTAAATATAATATAATTAATAAACATATTACATTTAATAAAAAAAAATTTTTATTATATTTAAATCGATTAATTCTTTCTCTAGCTATTAGTATTAAAAAACAAATTCATATTCTTAATAAAATTAATCCATAAGAAATTAAATCTATTCCTATAAATAATCTTATATTTATAAATATTCTATTATTATTAATTAAAATTATAAAAATTAATCTTAATAATAATAAATATATTTGAACCAATCAATAAATATAATTTATTAAACATAAAAATATTAAAAATAATATAAAAATTAAAAATTTTAACATTGTATTATATTAAAAGATTTAAAACAATCATTTCCATGAGTTCGAATTATTGATACTAAAATTGATAACCCTAAAGCTCCTTCACATACTCTAAATGTTAAAAAAATTATTGTAAAAAAATATTCATATTCCAATCCCATAAAATATACACATAATAAATAAAATAATCTTAAAACAATAAATTCTAAATTTAATAAAGTAGATAATAAATGTTTTCGTTTAAAAGTAAATCTAATTCTTCCAATAATTATTATAATAACAGGTAAAATAATATTAAATATATAGTTTTAATAGTTTATAAAAACATAGATTTTGTAATTCTAAAATAAGATAAAATTTCTTTTAAAACTTCAGAAAAAAAAATTTTTTTTATCAATAATCTCCAAAATTATTATTTTAATTAAACTATTTTCTGTATAAATCAATTTATTATTTTATTAAATATTTTATTTTCAATTAATTTTTTACAATTAAATCATCCTTTATCTTTAGGATTAAATTTATTAATTCAAACCATTTTAATTAGATTAATTTGTGGATATTTTGCCTCTTCCTTTTGATTTTCTTATATTTTATTTTTAATTATATTAGGAGGTTTATTAATTTTATTTATTTATGTAACAAGTTTAGCTTCAAATGAATTATTTTCTTTTTCTATTAATAATTTATTTTTTTTGATAATTTTTTTATTAATTTCATTTATTATTTTTTCAATTAATGACAATTTTATTTGATTCCAAGAAAATTTAGAAATTTACAAATTTAATCATTCTTCTATTAATTCAATTAATGAATTAAATTTAATTAAACTCTACAATAATCCTTCTATAAATATTACTCTATTAATAATTAATTACTTATTTTTAACCTTAATTATTATTGTAAAAATTACTAATATTAATTATGGTTCTTTACGACATAAAAATTATGTTTAAACCTTTACGATTAAACCACCCCTTAATTAAAATTGCTAATAATGCCTTAATTGATTTACCTACACCTTCTAATATTTCCATATGATGAAATTTTGGATCTTTATTAGGTCTTTGTTTAATTATCCAAATTATTACTGGATTATTTTTATCAATACATTACTCCGCTAATATCAATTTAGCATTTGATAGAATTATTCATATTATTCGTGATGTAAATTATGGTTGATTAATTCGTACAATCCATGCTAACGGAGCATCATTTTTTTTTATTTCTATTTATTTACATATTGGACGAGGAATTTATTATAACTCATTTGTATTTATTAATACATGAATTATTGGAGTAATAATTTTATTTATAGTAATAGGAACTGCTTTTATAGGTTATGTTCTTCCTTGAGGTCAAATATCTTTTTGAGGAGCCACTGTAATTACTAATCTTCTTTCAGCCATACCATACCTAGGTACATCATTAGTTCAATGATTATGAGGGGGATTTGCTGTTGATAATGCTACCTTAACTCGATTTTTTTCTATCCATTTTCTATTACCATTTATTATTATAGCAATAACAATAATTCATTTATTATTTCTTCATCAAACAGGTTCAAATAACCCTTTAGGTTTAAATAGAAATTTAGATAAAATTCCTTTTCATCCTTATTTTACTTTTAAAGATTTAATTGGGTTTATTATTTTAATTACTTTTTTAATATTAATTACATTATTTAATCCTTATATATTAGGAGACCCAGATAATTTTATTCCCGCAAATCCTTTAGTAACCCCTATTCATATTCAACCTGAATGATATTTTTTATTTGCATACGCAATTTTACGCTCAATTCCTAATAAATTAGGTGGAGTAATTGCTTTAATTTTTTCTATTTTAATTCTAATAATTTTACCTTTTTTTTTCTTAAATATTTTCCAAGGTTTACATTTTTATCCAATTAATCAAATTCTATTTTGATTTTTTTTTATTATTATTATTTTATTGACATGAATTGGAGCTCGTCCAGTTGAAGATCCTTATATTTTTATTGGTCAAATTTTAACAATTTTATACTTTTCTTATTATTTAATTAATCCATTAATTCATTTATTTTGAAATAAATTAATTTATTAATTAATGAACTTGAATAAGTATATGTTTTGAAAACATAAAATAAATGTAGAATCATTTATTAATTTTTTTACTAAATTTATTTAACTATAATAAAATAAATAAAAAAATTTTATATCCAATAAAAAATATTAAAAAATTTAATGAAACAGGTAAATATCTTTTTCAACATAAATATATTAATTTATCATAACGATACCGAGGTAAAGTTCCTCGAACTCAAATAAATATAAATATAATAAAAATTATTTTTAAATAAAATATAAATCTAAAAATATCCCCACCTAAAAAAAGTATTGAAAATAATATTCTTATAAATAAAATTCTTGCATATTCAGACATAAAAATTAAAGCAAATCCTCCTCTTCTATATTCAACATTAAACCCTGATACTAATTCTGATTCACCTTCAGCAAAATCAAAAGGAGTTCGATTAGTTTCAGCTAAAACTGATGAAAACCAACATATTATTAAAGGTAAAGTTATTATTATTAATCAAATATTTGTTTGATAAATTATAAAATCTATTAAATTATATCTCCCTACTAAAATAATTAATGATAATAATAGTAAAGCTATCCTCACTTCATAAGAAATTGTTTGAGCCACAGCACGTAATCCTCCTAATAATGCATAATTTGAATTAGATGATCATCCAGCAATTATTACAGTATAAACCCCTATTCTAGTGCAACATAAAAAAAATAATAACCCTAAATTAAAATTAAATAAATTTATTCTATAAGGTATAATTATTCAAATTAATAAAGATAAAAATAAACTAAATACTGGAGATAAATAATATCTTATATAATTAGATAAAGTTGGATAAATTTGTTCCTTAGTAAATAATTTAATTGCATCACAAAAAGGTTGAAGAATACCTATAAATCCAACTTTATTAGGTCCTTTACGAATTTGAATATAACCTAAAACTTTCCGTTCTAATAAAGTTAAAAAAGCTACTCCTACAAGAACACAAATTACTAATATTAATATACTTAAAATTCTTATTAATAAATTTTTATACCCCAAATATTACCTGTAATTTTTTACATTTTTGAATTCTAAATTCAATACACTATTCTGTCAAAGTAACAATATTATTCATATTTTTAAAAAATTTTTTATATATTTGGTCCTTTCGTACTAAAATATATTTATTAATTAAGGATAGAAACCAACCTGGCTTACACCGGTTTGAACTCAAATCATGTAAAGATCTAAAGGTCGAACAGACCTAAACTTTAAACTTCTTCATTTAAAAATAATCTTTAATTCAACATCGAGGTCGCAATCTTTTTTATCGATAAGAACTCTTCAAAAAAATTACGCTGTTATCCCTAAGGTAACTTAATCTTTTAATCATTATTATTGGATCAACTATTCATTAATCTATGTTTTATTTTAAAAAAAGTTTTATAAATTTTTTCATCACCCCAATGAAATAATAAATTATTTAATAATATATTTAATTCAACTTTATAAATTAAATTTTTATTATAAAGATCTATAGGGTCTTCTCGTCCTTTAAATTTATTTAAGCTTTTTAACTTAAAAACTAAATTCTTAACATTTTAAAAATGAGACAGTTAATACTTCATTCAACCATTCATTCCAGCCTTCAATTAAAAGACAAATGATTATGCTACCTTTGCACAGTCAATATACTGCGGCCCTTTAATTTTTATCAGTGGGCAGGTCAGACTTTAAATTATTCTCAAAAAGACATGTTTTTGATAAACAGGTGAGTATTTTATTTTTGCTGAATTCCTTATTTTTATCTTTATTATAACATTTTTATTTTTAATTTAAATAATACTAATTTTATCATTATTCCAAACTTTATTTATTTAAAATTTTATTTTAATAAATTTATTTAAAATTTTATAAATAAGATTATTTTATAAATTAATTATAACATTTTATTAAAAATTGAAAATTTCTAATCCTATTATTTTTTTTATTTATTTTTTTTTATAAATAAAATTTTAAGCTAATCCCTAAAATTTTTAATATTTTTTCCAAATTATATTATTTTAAATAAATTTCTTTAAAAAAATATCTGAATTCAATTCACTTCTTAAAAAACTAGATATATTTAAAAACGAATAACATTTCATTACTAAAATTTTATTTAAAATATTTTTATAACAATAAATTTTATAAAACTTTAACTCTTTTAAATTCGAGATAATTAAACTTCTTAATTTTTTTTTAATAAACCCTGATACAAAAGGTACATATAAATAATATTACTTTTTTAATAATTATAAATAATTAAATTCTATTACTATACTATTTTTCTATCACTAAAATTATTTTATCAATAAAATTTACAAAAATTTATTTTATTAAAATTATTTTTATTAAATTTAAAATAAAATTATATTTTTTTAAGTAATTTTCTTTTAATCAAATTAAATTGAATCACACAATAACTTTTTAATGTAAATAAAATGCTTTTTCTTCAAGCTCTAATTTGTTCATTCTAGATACACTTTCCAGTACATCTACTATGTTACGACTTATCTTTTCTTAATAAAAAGAGCGACGGGCGATATGTACATATTTTAGAGCTAAAATCAAATTAATTATTTTATTAATTTTACTTTTAAATCCACTTTCAAAATAATATTTCAATTATTTATTCATATAAATTTATTTATTGTAACCCATTTTTTCTAAATTATTTACTGCATCTTGATCTGAAATATATTTTAATTTAAATTTTTAAATATTCTTCTTTTAAAATAATCTGTTAACGACGATATACAAATTTTATAAATTTAGTAAAATTTATTGTGGATTATCAATTATAAAACAGGTTCCTCTAAATAGACTAAAATACCGCCAAATTTTTTAAGTTTCAAGACCTTATCTATTACTACTTAAGCATTTTTATTATATTTTTTTTATAATAGGGTATCTAATCCTAGTTTATTAATAAAATTTTTTAGATTTCATAACTTTTTTTTTAAAAATAAATTTATTTTAAATTTAACCTAAAAATAAATTATTTTAATTAACTTAATTTAATATATTAACTAAAACTAAATTAATTTATTTATATAATTTGTATAACCGCAAATGCTGGCACAAATTTTTTTTATATTTATATTTTTTACTAAATCAAAATTTCTTTTATTTTTAATTTTAAATACTGCGAATAAAAAATTTTTTCTTTAAGAATATTTATATTCATACTATAATTTACATGTAAAATAAAAATTTAATAAATTATTAACTAAAATAAAATTTTATAAACAAATATTTTATAAAAATAATTTTATTTTTATAAATAATTAATTTATTAAATAATAAATAAATATTAATAAAAAAATTAATAAACTATTATAAATTATTATATTTTTTTATTAAAAAATAAATAAATTTATATTAAAAAAAAACTATTAAATTTTACTTAAACATTTTTTTAAAAAAATTTTCTCCCCAAATTTTTTTAATTTTTCTATTAAATATCAATTTAAATAAAAATTTTAATAATAAATTAATTAAATTAAATTTTACTCCCATAATTAAACTTAAATTTATTCAAATTTTATTAACTTTAAATTGATTTATTTATCAATAGATCTGTTTAAATAAATTAATATTTGATATAAATCTAATTTTTATAAACAAATTATTTTAAATTTAAATAATTAATTTATTACATTTTTATTTAAAATAAAATTTATATCAATTATAATAATATATTAAATATTAATCAATTTAATTTTTATAAAATTATACAATTTTTTTTAAAAAAATTAATTATTTAAATTTAATAAAAATAAGTATTAGAATTAATAATTTTCTCTTTTTTCTTTTTTCTTTTTTAAGAAAAAAGAGAAAAATATTTTTTTTTATATTTATTTTTATTAAATTTTATTTTTATATTTATTTTTTTTATTAAATACTTATTAATATATAATATATATAATAAAATATTTTATATTTTATAAATTTAATTAATAATAATATTTATTTAAGTAAATTAAATATAAATTAAATTATTATAAAATATAATAAAATTAATTTTTATTATATATAATTTAAATTTTATTTATTTAATTATTTTTTTTTTTTTAATTTTATGTTATTATTATTTTTATAATATATTATATATAATTAAGCCCATATATATAATTAAATCATTTTATTATATATATATAAATACTTATTTTTTATATAAGTTTTTATATATAATTAAATTAATTAAATAATTATATTCTTAAATATTAAATAAATTTTTATATTATTAAAAATTTTTGATTTATTAATAAATATTATATTATTATTAATAATTAAATTATTTATATAACAATTATTTTTTTCTTTTTTTTACTTAAAAAATTTAATTTATATAATTATTATTTTTTATAAATTTTTAACCCTCTTTATATTTTTATTTATATAAATAAAA